TTCGATTCTATTTGGACTGGATCTGAAATGAATCTTATCTATTTTCATCTTTTAACTTAACTCCCCAAAACTCTACTTTTTTTTAGTTTTTGTCGCTTCAACTAACTAATTTAACCTTTTGGAATATATATAAAGTATTAATATTAATTTTACATGAGAGGAGACACAATATGAACAAAATAAAAAAAATATATATAATAAATTTATAAGCAAACTATCTACCCATCTAGCTATATCTATCTATCAAATAGATGGGGTAGAGTAGAGTGCACGATAACTAGATAAATAACTTACGTATGTGTCATGATCTCGACATATGTATATTGATTCATATTGGTTAATTTATAGACATAAATACTCATCAAAAAATTCATCATGTGCCAGGAACCAGATTTGAACTGGTGACACGAGGATTTTCAGTCCTCTGCTCTACCAACTGAGCTATCCCGACCATTCTCCTTTCTGGTGTATCATCTCCTCATTTTACTAGATAACTTGGGTTTATGTCAATTTAAAAAAGGACGAAAAGAAACGTATTAGAAAGTTTTCTCTTATATAGATACCGGAATTTCTTGGGTCCTGAAAAATAAAAAAGAGGGACTTTGTCTATAAGTTGTAGTACGAGTAATGCTATGGATTGTGTTGTGAATCACTCAAATGAGTACTCCTTGCTCAAAGATAGTCATTTGTACGTATATCATATATATCTCAAGACTTATATGAGAAAAACATTTCCGTCAAGATTGATCTATTTCATTTGGAAAAGAAAAAAATGAGAAACATAATCACCTTCAAACCATTAAAAAAAAAAATGGATAACTCGTTAGGAGGTAAAAGAAACTTTTGGGGATAGAGGGACTTGAACCCTCACGATTTTAAAAGTCGACGGATTTTCTTCTTATTATAAATTTCATTGTTGTCAGCATTGACATGTAGAACGGGACTCTATCTTCATTCTCGTCCGATTAATCAGTTATTCAAAAAATCTATCAGACTATGGAGTGAATTATTTTATGAATGAATATTTGATTCTTTTTTCAACTTGGAATCGATTCACAAGAATTCTTACATTTTTTTTCTCATATAAATTTTTTCATATTCATAAACATATATAAATTCGAAAAAAAATAAAGATTCGGGTTGTTATTAATCATTTGATATAGTTCAGTACGTATATGCTTCATCCTTTTTTTTTTTTTGATTGGAATTTTGATGGAAGAATTCTTATAACAACACAGTTAACCCCATTTGTTAGATAACCCCATTTGTTAGAACAACTTCCTTTGAGTCTCTGCACCTATCCTTTTTTTCTTGCTTTCTGAACCCTTATTTTTTGAAAAAAAAAGGAGTTGGCTCAGGATTGCCCATTTTTCTTAATTCCAGGGTTTCTCTGAATTTGAAAATTTTCACTTAGTAGGTTTCCATACTAAGGCTCAAGCCGATTAAGTCCGTAGCGTCTACCGATTTCGCCATATCCCCTTTTATTAAAAAAAAAAAAAAAAATGAAGATCCCAGTGTGATGTCCTTCCCCCGTATTTGTTTGTTCATTTATGCTAGAACCGTCGAATTCCTTAGCTTAGATTTGCTATGGATTAGCATATCGAAGGGTATTTCCTTCTATTTTTTTCTATCTTCTTTCATCTTTATCAGAAACCTATATTATTATATTTGATTGGTCTAATCCGAAATGATTCTATCATTTCTGTAGCTGCAATTCAATATAGATGGATATATACCATATATATCCTACTCTTTTATTTTTCCATGAAATTTGTAATACTCAAAGGGTCGATTCTTTGTTTTTCATCTTAGTTCCTAAATAAAAGCATAAGAATTTCTTATTTTGTTATTATTATTAGGTTTTCTTAAGACAGACTTCTATAATTAAAATGAGAATTCTATTTTGATTATATTAAAAATTAATTCTTACTATTCAATTATATTAATAATGAAATTATTTTCAAATCGAAATTGAATTTCAAATTTAAATAGAATCTAATTGTTCTAGACGAAACATATTTTATTTATATATAGAAAAGAAAAAGAAACTAAATTATATTATAAAAATAAAAGAAGAAAAATTAATAGTTAATATCTAAGCCTAAACTAAGATATAGTTTATAGTTTATTGAATTCCTAATAAGAATTTCTGTGAGCCCGCTTAGCTCAGAGGTTAGAGCATCGCATTTGTAATGCGATGGTCATCGGTTCGACTCCGATAGCCGGCTTTTTTCTATATTTATTTTCTTTTTTATATTTTTTTTTTTAATACAAAATATATGTATATAATAAAAAAATGGGTTCGTATGATATTTATACAATTCATCTTATTATTTATTGTATTACAATAAATAATAAGATTTCACTTCATTTAGTTATTTAGTTTAGTTTTATTTCATTTAGGTTTATTTTGTAAAATGATATAGAAATTATTAAATTTAAATAAAGAAAATAAATAAGGAGTCTTTATGTCGCGTTACCGAGGGCCTCGTTTCAAAAAAATACGTCGTCTAGGGGCTTTGCCTGGACTAACTAATAAAAGGCCTAGAACCGGAAGTGATCTTAGAAACCAACCGCGTTCCGGGAAAAGATCTCAATATCGTATTCGTCTAGAAGAAAAACAAAAATTACGTTTTCATTATGGTATTACGGAACGACAATTACTTAAATACGTTCGTATCGCCAGAAAAGCCAAAGGGTCAACAGGTCAGGTTTTACTACAATTACTTGAAATGCGTTTGGATAACATCCTTTTTCGGTTGGGTATGTCCCCGACTATTCCCGGAGCCCGCCAATTAGTTAACCATAGACATATTTTAGTTAATGGTCGTATAATAGATATACCAAGTTATCGTTGCAAACCCCAAGATACTATTATGGCGAAGGATGAACAAAAATCCAGAGCTCTAATCCAAAATTATCTGGATTCATCCCCCCCCGAGGAATTACCCAAACATTTGACTCTTCACCCATTCCCATATAAAGGATTAGTCAATCAAATAATAGATAGTAAGTGGGCCGGTTTGAAAATAAATGAATTACTAGTGGTAGAATATTATTCCCGTCAGACTTAACCCTAAATAAAATACAAAGAGTTCGGCCAATTTGGCCCCTTTCTTTCGCCAAACGAATTCACTTAAAGTTAAAAGTTAAAGTCAGGAGTTTGATCCGGATTTTCTCCCCCTCAGATATCCTACCCCGTTCCGGATTTGTCCTATTTATGTATCATAAATCGGCAGAAAGATTGTCACTCCTTGTCCAGTCTTTCCAGTATTTTACATACCGCAGCAAAGCAATTAGAAATATAATATATAAAAAAAAAAAAGAAAGACCTAAATGTTAGGTTCTACTAATTAATTATGATTTATGATTATGGTATTTCTTGTTGTTTGATTTGTTACAGTTAGGGATGTTGACGAATTAGGCGAAAAGTACGGAAAGAGAGGGATTCGAACCCTCGGTAAACAAAAGCCTACATAGCAGTTCCAATGCTACGCCTTGAACCACTCGGCCATCTCTCCTACACAATACAAGAATGATTATGACTCAGAAACCGAAGAAATAGTGAGACATTACTATAAATTCGTATTTCTTTCGTAATTATATTAATATATATTTAATAATATATTTTTGTTTGGTTTAGATAGGTACGACCAAATAGACCGAATTAAATCAATGAATTGGAACGAATTAACTGATTGATCGGTTTTTTTTTAGACCATGTATAGTTAATGGATACTCTTCGACCATAGTTCTATTTCGATTTAGACTACAATTCCACAAAAATTAGAAAATTCCTTTCTAGTTTTAAAGTTCTCACTAACAAATCCCTTATCTCATCGATCTATTACAAATTTAATTAATGAATCATCCCAGGGATATTTTTATTTGATTGTATAGTGTATACTTGTTATGAGCACAACAAAAATAAACGGTTCGTATATTTCTATCATAGAATGATTGTTCGATTCTTTTTCCTTTCCTCTTTGGATCCCCTTCCTTTTTAGAGCATAATTCAATCAAAACTTTTTTTGACCTAATCTAATCGAAAACTTCCTTGATTCTTACGCTTCGATGAAATCGGAATAGTTCCTATACTACTACTACATTTTACATTTGATTTGTATGAATTCGAATGGTATTCAACTATTTGATATTTTATTTTTGAAAAAATTGGAGTATTGAGTATTTGGAATAATAAAATATTAAGTTAGGTAGGAAAAGGTTCATATTTTTATGTTTTTATGTAATTTTTTTTTTGAAATGAATCTGTTTTTATGTTACTTCGTACTGTACAAATCCTTTGTTTGTGGAATCGTTTTCCCACAAGGGGGAATTTTAGACTGGATTGATACCTATGTCGAGATCGCGGATAAATGGAAATTTTATTGATAAGACTTTTTCAATTGTGGCCAATATCTTATTACGAATAATTCCGACAACTTCGGGAGAAAAAGAGGCATTTACTTATTATAGAGATGGTGTGATTTGATTCTTTTTTTTCTATTTTATTTAGATTTAGTTAATTTTACTGCTCTCAGTTTTACGAGAAAGGCACACGATTGGGGATAGCAAAGAAAAAAGATTCTTATTCTAAAATATATATTTTATAGAAATAAACCTACGCTTGTTGAAGGTGAAGTTTCGAAATAGAACAATTCCTTCTGTCGTGTATCCCCGATTGATGCAGCCTCAGATACTATGCTTCAGTTATCTATTTTAGTATTGAGCGAAAGGTTACACCTATGTGTTTTGTATTACAGGTCAACCCTACTTCTTAGTAATATAATACCAATAGGAGGCATAGGGGAAGAAGCACTACATCTAGCAATTGACAACACGAAAACTTTGTTAAAAATTACCTACCTACCCCCTTTTCTTATATGGATTGGGACTAACAAAAATGGTTGGGACAACAAACATCCATCTCGTTCGTACATTGGATACCCATATAACCATCGAAGGTTGTTGAAGTGACTATTTCCTGGAAATTAGGAGGC